ATAGGATTTGAACCTATACCAAAGGTTTAGAAGACCTCTGTCCTATCCATTAGACAATGGACGCTTTTCATTCCTATTTTCAAATTCGTTCTTTCTCTCGGATAAAATGAGATTATGATTACAAGGAAAATACTTTAGGGAATAAAAAAAAGATGTATACCAAAATTGATGATGCATAATAAGGAATGGAGTATTATATTAAGCGGGTAGCGGGAATCGAACCCGCATCGTTAGCTTGGAAGGCTAGGGGTTATAGTCGACGTTGGTTGATCGTTTTTAACGTCTCTAATTCAAAACCGAACATGAATTTTTGGTTTCATTCGGCTCCTTTATGGAAAATTGATGTATTCCCAGTTCCAGAGAATAAATGATATCCATAACATCTATGTCAGCTTTTCTGTCTGAATGCATCCAAAGCTACTTGCTTTCTAGATGATCCCTCTAGACGGGGGGATCATATAAAATAAAATCCAAATCTGTTTAGTCTAGTTACTTCGTTCCCTATTTCTACTCAACTTACAGGATCCTAAGGAAAAGAATTTGGTTTCCACCGAGCTGAAACAATACGCCGATGGTTTTAGTAAACCAAAACCATCGTTTTCTAGCTATTGGCTTCAATCTCCCCTTTACAACACAAAAAAATTGAAGATCTAGTTACGATTGGAAATAAACTTTTGTATCTTCATCCATGGATCCTTTACTCATACTGATTTAATTGGAAGAGTTGATCCAATTTAAAATGAAATTATGCTTCGCGACCCCATAATCCAATTTTGTCTTTATTAAATTTCTAATTGACCTTTGGATACAAATCGTGAGAAGTTATATTCTTCCTCAAATATGCCATTGAGAGGTAAAGGATTAAACCTTTTTAAGAAATAAAGTTTTTGTGTCGGAATATGAAAAAGAAAAAACGGAAAGACCCCTTAACTATTTAAGGGGTTAATAGAACGAATCACACTTTTACCACTAAACTATACCCGCTACAATTTCATTATTGTATATGAATGGAGCCTTTGTCGAATAAAGGGGATGAACCACAACACAAACCAAAATAGCATCAGAATCATTAAAATTATCGCGTTAACATGTATTGTATTTCGCTCCGAAGAAAAAGGCAAGGCGAAGAGTAAAAAAAGACTTAATTAAATTATAACTTAATTAAATTATATTTAAATTATATTTAATCTATAAATAATTTTTTTACAGTTAAAGTAAATCAATTTTTAAATAATAAAAAATCTTAATTCTTAAATAATAAGAATAAGAAATGACACTTCTATCATAGAATGAAAATGGAAATTGTCCCTGGAGCTGCTTTAATAAAAAATATTTTTGATTCGATATCAAATCATGATTAAATCATTTGATCTATTCTATTAATCTATTAACCGATTCATTGGAACAAAATAAAGAATTGCCCGGCCAGTACTTAAGCGGGCCGGGGGAATTTCGTAAAAAAAAGTAAGGTATTCTTTCTATTGGTAATATCTGTTTCGAATCATTATCATTATATAAATTGAATCATTATATAAATTGAATTGCTGATCTGATCAAAATTTTTGATATCGTATATTATATTTATATATTTTTAATATATATTATATAGTAAATTGATTGTTTTTTATATCTTTCTATTTTTATTCTAATAAGAAAGGAAGACGAGGGGTTTTTGATCAATCTTTACTTCAACTTTACCTGTTACCATCACATAAAAAATTTTCAATTTTGAGTTGGGAGAGATGGCTGAGTGGACTAAAGCGGCGGATTGCTAATCTGTTGTACGAGTTTTATTTGTACCGAGGGTTCGAATCCCTCTCTCTCCGCTATCCCTCATCACTGGAGACTTTCGAATTTTTTCAAATCGGGATTCCTTGATTAAAATAGTTATAGTTAATGGAATAGATAAAATTATAAGAATAAAGAATTCATAAAAAAGCAAGGAAGAGCTAAAAATGTCTTATGTTATGTTTATTCTTCACGTCCAGGATTGCGTCCTGGATCATTAGATAAGAATCCGAAGATGAAGAGAGAAACAAAGAATATCACTACTGTATAAACAAAGAGTTTGAGAGTAAGCATTAAAAAATCTCCAAGATAAGATTATTATTATTATTTTATAATTTTTAGGGGAATAGATTACCCATTTTTTTGTACCGCATATACTATTTTGACATATGACCTATCTCAAATTGAAAAAAAAAAAATGAAGTGTGTTTTTTTTTTTCAAAAAATCATGAATTTAGGAGAATATTAAAGATTTCATCGAAAACTTACAGCAGCTTGCCAAACAAAGGCTAAGAGAAAAAAGAATAGAGGTATGATAGGCATAATGTCTATGAGTGGATTGAAAAAAGCATAAGCCTCGGGCAATTTGGCGAAGAAAAAACTACTCGAACTCAAATAAGGGATAGAATTAAGACAGATACAGATTAAACTAAAGATATTAAGCATAACAAAAATTTCGTTCTTGTAGATTAGATAATTTTATTTTGATTGAGTCATTTTTATAATATAAGGTAAAAATGAAAAAGGCGGGCCAAAAAATCCTTCTTTTTCTTTGAACTCTCCCAAATCAAAAACCCTCTTTCAATTATCAAACGAGAATACAAAGAATTAGACTTTCATACAATATCTTAATTGAATTCCATGTAATGATCAATGAATTTTTTGATTCTATCTCTACATGTATAGAATCCTAGCAACAATATATTACATACTCGAATTGACCAATAACCAATACTAATATTATATTTTTATTTAAATATGATTATATTAGTGTTGAATAGAAATCTAAATGGGGCGTGGCCAAGCGGTAAGGCAACGGGTTTTGGTCCCGTTACTCGGAGGTTCGAATCCTTCCGTCCCAGACCCTTTCTGCTAGAAAGGGCAGATTGGATCACATTCTATCCAACCCAACATTAAACAGAAACTTGTTAAAGAGAACAATCAATCTTTCGTTCTTAATTCTAAGAATAATTCTTAAGAATTTGTTTGGTTTCTTACAAACAAAATCAAGTGTCCAACGCAGTTGGAAATAAAGATCTTTTCCCCAAAACCTAAAGTAGATAAATGGTGTATCCTAATTCCACACTCTTTGTTTGTAGAGACTAAAGAGTAGGGAGTTTTTGGTACTAACTTTATTACCGGTCTTAAAATCAAAAATAAAAATAGGAAACCAAATGGATTTGAACCCATTTTGTGTATCTTATCTGGTTCAAATAAATAATTGTAGATGACGATACGAAAAGATCAGACTCCTCTGATTCTTATTTTTTTACTTAATTTTTATGATATAAATCTTTGCTTTGGTACTCGAAGAAGTGCAATAAAAATCTATCTATTATCGAAAAACTTTCCAACCTTTGTGGGTCATTGGAATAGTTTATTTTATTAAAAACAGATTTTATTCTGGAATTAGGAATTCATTAGGACCCCCTTCTTTGAGGTTTAAAATTTATTTGTTCGAGAAAAGGGGGATCCTTCATGATTGACCGTCCCGAACAATCTGTTGAAGATTTATTGAAATAAGAATATACTTAATATATTAAATAGATAATATATAGATAATAATATTAGAATATTATTATCTATAAATATAGAGACTATATTATATCTATAATATAAAATATAAACTATACTGGCCGGCCATATATTAAGGCCGTATCATATATTATATATCATATATTATTATATAATAATATACATATATTAGTTGATCCAATGACTATTCATGATTTCATATCATATTGAATCAATTCCATATCAGTTTGAAATTAAATTAGAGAAATGTTATGGTAAAACTTCGTTTGAAACGATGTGGTAGAAAGCAACGTGCGACTTGAAGGACATGATTGACTGTGGATTCTAACATCCGCCATTTTCTATAAGAATGAAGATGCTCTTGGCTCGACATAGTTTGTTCTGTTTTACTAGGAACCTAATTTGTGTTGGGTTCTAATCTAAATAAAAAGTACATGATGAAGCTCGAGCAGAAAGTATTGATTCATTTATCGGGGGAAGAATCTAGGGTTAGTGACAATAAAAATCAATAAGTTGAACCAACTTTGTAAGTATATCCTCCATATATAAATTGGAAAGGGTTAAAATTCAAACAAGTTTGAAATTCAATAAAAAAGTAAGTAAGATTTGATTTGTCGGAATTCGTAAAACTATTTCGATCAAAAGTGTATCACAAGGGAATCAATCTCTCTTATTTTTTTCTATAGAAAAAAATAATAAAAAAGCAAAAGGTATGTTGCTGCCCTTTTGAAAAGGAGTAAGGATCACCGAAGTAATGTCTAAACCCAATGATTTCACAAAACAAAGATAAAGGATTCCGGAACAAGTAAACACTATTTTCAATTGTCTTAACAATTGGATCAATATGCGGAATAAAAATTGATTCGAGACGAGACAAACAAAAGAGGTTAGAGACGGTTCAATAAATATCTAAGGATTTCCTCAGAATTACCCAACTTGAGTTATGAGAGTACGAATGAGATCTCTTTTTATTTCGTAAGGAAAGAGGAAGAAAAAACCACTTTAATCTATAGTCTAATTCATTATTTATTCATTATTTTATGGAGATATTTGCCGTTATATACAGAAATTAGAATCATTTTTTCTCGAGCCGTATGAGGATAAAACCTCCTATACGTTTCTAGGGGGGGCATTGTTTATCTACATCTATCCCGATGAGCCATCTATCGAATCGTTGCAATTGATGTTCGATCCCGAAGAGAAGGAAGAGATCTTCGAAAGGTAGGTTTTTACGATCCGATAAAGAATCAAACCTATTCAAATGTTCCCGCTATTCTATATTTCCTTGAAAATGGCGCTCAACCCACAGTAACTGTTCATGATATTTTAAGGAAGGCAGAATTATTTAAAGAAGGAATATTGGATTAACTTTGTTTAATTCAAGTAAAAAATAAAAAAATGCAATAAAAAAAGAAAAGGTACTAGCATCTATCTTTGTGTAAGTATTTCTCCAGAATTTGTTTGCTCTTTTTTATTCACTTATTATTTTATTATTTATTTTTATTTTTTATTGTGGGAATTCAATTTACCGACAACGGCGGGGTCAATTCCGGTTATTGTACCTCTATTGATTGAATCAACTAGAGATTTTTCTTTACCCTGTTTTTATTTATTTTTATTTTTGCATTCAAATTTAGTTTCTTACTTTACTTATATTGTGCCAATCCAATACAAGGCCTTAATTTGATTTACTTAGAATTTTTTTATCAGCATTCTATTCATATTGACAATGGCGTCCCGAAGAAATATAATTTGATCGTAGATAAATAAAATGGATCTGTTTATTCCTGCCCCATACCTATTTTTATCTTGATCCATCCCATTTTATTTTTTTGATCGTATCTACAATTTGGGTTGCTAACTCAACGGTAGAGTACTCGGCTTTTAAGTGCGACTATGATCTTTTACACATTTGGATGAAGCCCAAATTCGTCCAGACTATTGGTAGTGATCGTAGATAAATAAAATGGATCTGTTTATTCCTGCCCCATACCTATTTTTATCTTGATCCATCCCATTTTATTTTTTTGATCGTATCTACAATTTGGGTTGCTAACTCAACGGTAGAGTACTCGGCTTTTAAGTGCGACTATGATCTTTTACACATTTGGATGAAGCCCAAATTCGTCCAGACTATTGGTAGAGTCTATATAAGACCACGACTGATCCTAAAAGGTAATGAAGGAAAAAACAGCATGTCGTAATAATTTATTTATTAAAATATAAAAAGAGAATTTTTAATTTATCCTTACTTAATTGTATATTGTATATATAATTATTTTAAATTTTGGGAGGAGACAAAATAAATTCACATTTTTGGGTCTAGTGAATAAATGGATAGAGTCTTTTAGCCCTAATTTTGGTAAAACAAAAAGCAACGAGCTTATATTCTTAAATTTGAATAATTACCCGATCTAATTAGATGTTAAAAATACATTAGTGCCAGTGCGGAAAGGGGTTTTTCTGGGAGTGAATCATTGATTCTTTTTTTTTTTTAATAAATCCTAACTATTCTCCATATATGAATTGGAGACGGATGTGTAGAAGAAACAGTATACTGATAAAGTAAAGAGAATAGAATCTTTTCCAAAATCAAAAGAGCGATCGGGTTGCAAAAATAAAGGATTTTTTACCCTCTTGTAATTTTAACGAAGGATAAACCCATTGTATAGAAAAGGACAGAAAAGGGATCCTGTTGATTGGATTCTAGGTCCCCGGGGTATATTTATATATATATATACCCTGTTCGGGCCATATTGCACTATGTATCATTTGATAACCCAAGAAATGTCCCCTGTGTCTGTAGAAAAATGTATATATATATATACCCTGTTCGGGCCATATTGCACTATGTATCATTTGATAACCCAAGAAATGTCCCCTGTGTCTGTAGAAAAATGTAAATGGAAGAATTACAAGGGTATTTCAAAAAAGATGGATCTCCGCAACAACACTTCCTATATCCGCTTCTCTTGCAGGAGTATATTTACACACTTGCTCATGATCATGGTTTAAATGGTTCGATTTTTTACGAACCCATAGAATTTATAGGTTATGACAATAAATCTAGTTTAGTACTTGTAAAACGTTTAATTACTCGAATGTATCAACAGCATTTTTTTATTTTTTCGGTTAATGATTCTAACCAAAATAGATTCGGTGGGCACACAAATTATTTTTATTCTCATTCTTTTTATTATCAAATGGTATCAGAAAGTTTTTCCGTCATTGTAGAAATTCCATTCTCGCTGCGATTAGTATCTTCCCTCGAAGAAAAAGAAATACCAAAATCTAAGAATTTACGATCTATTTCTATTCATTCAATATTTCCTTTTTTAGAGGACAAATTATCTCATTTAAATAATGTATCAGATATACTAATACCCCATCCTATCCATCTTGAAATTTTGGTTCAAACCCTTCAATGCTGGATTCAAGATGTTCCCTCTTTACATTTATTGCGATTCTTTCTACATAAATATCATAATCTGAATAGTTTTATTACTCTGAATAAAACTATTTATGTTTTTTCAAAAGAAAATAAAAGACTTTTTTGGTTCTTGTACAATTCTTATGTATCCGAATGCGAATTTTTATTAGTTTTTCTTCGTAAACAAGCCTGTTATTTACGATCAACGTCTTCTGGAGCCTTTCTTGAACGTTCACATTTCTATGGAAAAATGGAACATATTATAGTAGTGTGTTGTAATAATTTTCAGAAGACCCCGTGCCCCGTCAAGGATCCTTTCATGCATTATGTTCGATATCAAGGAAAAGCCATTCTGGCTTCAAGGGGGACTCATCTTCTGATGAAGAAATGGAGATATTACCTTGTTAATTTCTGGCAATATTATTTTAACTTTTGGTCTCAACCGTACAGGATGCATATAAACCCATTATTAAACTATTCTTTCTATTTTATGGGATATCTTTCAAGTGTACTAATAAATTCTTATG